GCAAATATTATAATATTGTATACAAACACATTTTGGGCTATAACACACGCAGAGGTTTTCCTGTTTCCGGGGGGTTTACAGGAGTGATAAGGATCTCACGAGTGTAGGGGGGTAGGGGGGTTAAACGCAAAAACGAAGAGGGGGTGGTAACAGGTATGTGAGGAGGTATAGATCAGCATTATGTCCTTGAATCCTGTTTATGTATTTCTTCTTTAATGTCTTTGATACTTTTCATTTATGTACGCATACAGGAAGAGATGTTCTCTCTTATTATTGCGCTCCTCAGTGCACTGTGAGATGCCAGATGAAAAGAAAAAGAAAAAAGGAACCCCCTGCCCGCTGGAGTGAATGCTCGGCATGGTGGGTAACGATTATTATGGTCGAAAGCATTAACTTATGCAAGCGTCAATGAAAGTGTGGGGAATTATAACAAGTTGTGGACCTGAAGTAGGAGCCTATGCCAGGAATAATTCATTCTGTGCTACCCCCACGATTTTTGTCCCTCATCTTCAATAAACGTATGCTTTAAGTTATCAACTGATGGTAGGTTCTTACTGCGCGTTTCTGTTTAGGGACTAGGGATGGGGATGCCTGGTTGCATGCGGGTCGACACGTTTAATCTGATTAATAAATCGCTAGCAGTCATCAGTCCTATTTCTGTGTTTTTGGTATTTCGTACTTATTTGAGTCTTCTTTTTTATCTGTCCTGTTTTCTGGGATTTCTATGGATTTTGGACCTGATTGGTTTAAATCATTAAAATGGTCTTAATACATATCGTGTCCTATATCAGTATACGTATGCATATGTATATATATATGGTCTAGTACATATATGTCTTTAAAACGAGGCAGTCACCTCAATACTGTATATGTGGCGGGACGTGTGTGCAGAGAATAGTTTAGTTTCAGAATCCTAGCTTTGGGAGTTAGGGGTAGGTGTTAAAATCACCTTTCTCTGAGCAAAAGGGAGGATTTTAACCTCCGGCATCCGGGTTACAAAGCCGGCGCTCTGGCGCTGAGCTACTGTTGCATGTTCATTGCAGGGCCTTATTCTCCATTCAGCCTGCAAGAGGGATGAGGAAGAGGAACAGGAAGAAGTAGAGGAAAGAGGCGACTTGACCAATAATGATGTAGGGATGCTCGACTGGCATGCCTCCGATCCAGGTTAGAATCATAACGTCAGCCACAAGGGTTCAGAAGAGGAGTTGTGTGAGGGGGCGGAATGTAAGGCCTCGTTGCTTAGAGGTGTGGAGAATTGGTACGAGCATGAGGACTAGGATTGAGAATAGAAGGGCCAGGACACCCCCCAGCTTATTAGGGATGGATCGAAGGATGGCGTAGGCAAATAGGAAGTACCACTCAGGCTTAATATGTGGAGGAGTTACAAGCGGGTTGGCGGGCGTAAAGTTGTCCGGGTCTCCTAGTAAGTTGGGCGAGAAGAGTGCGATGGAGGACAGGGCAATGAGTAGTACCGCGAATCCGAGGAGGTCTTTGTAAGAGAAATAGGGGTGGAACGAGATTTTGTCGGCGTCAGAGTTTAGTCCCGTCGGATTGTTAGAACCTGTCTCGTGTAAGAAAATTAGGTGAATTACTGTCATTGCGGCAATGACGAAGGGGAATAGGAAGTGGAATGCAAAGAAGCGGGTCAGGGTTGCATTGTCGACTGAGAAACCACCTCAAATTCATTGAACGAGTGTATTGCCCACATAAGGGACGGCAGATATCAAGTTTGTAATAACGGTAGCACCTCAGAATGACATTTGGCCTCAGGGAAGGACGTAGCCCACGAAGGCAGTCATCATAACTAGGAGGAGGAGAATAACGCCGACGTTTCATGTCTCTTTGTATAGATATGAGCCGTAGTAGAGGCCTCGTCCGATGTGCATGTAGATGCAGATGAAGAAGAAGGATGCTCCGTTTGCATGTATGTTACGGATAAATCATCCATAGTTAACGTCGCGGCAGATGTGGGCAACGGAGGAGAAAGCTGTGGCGATATCAGAGGTGTAGTGTATTGCCAGGAAGAGTCCTGTTACAATTTGAGTGGCTAAGCAGAGGCCTAGCAGAGAGCCGAAGTTTCATCATACCGAGATGTTGGAGGGAGCGGGAAGGTCTACTAAAGCATCATTTGCAATCTTAATCAGTGGGTGGGTTTTGCGTAGGCTGGCCATGAGGGTTCTTGTAGTTGAATAACAACGGTGGTTTTTCAAGCCATTAGTCCTGGTTAAAATCCTGGCGGGAATTATGTCTTGATCAATAATTGTGTCTTTAATGGGCTTAGTGCTGGGTTTAATAGTGGTTGCTGCGAATCCCTCCCCTTTCTTCGGGGCATTGGGATTGGTTGTGGTTGCGGGGATAGGCTGCGGCATCCTAACTGAGCAGGGGGGACCTTTTTTAGCATTAATTTTATTTCTAATTTACCTTGGGGGTATGCTGGTCGTGTTTGGATTCTCAGCCGCTCTAGCGGCTGAGCCTCACCCTGAGACATTGGGGAATCGGTGGGTTATATTTTATTTGGCGGCGTATGCAGTAGGATTATCACTAATCACAGCTGTTTTTTGAGGGATGTGGCACTGGGAATATTGTATTCCTTCTGAAGAGGCAACGGGTTTCGGGCTATCGCGAGGGGATACAGGAGGGGTAGCCCTAATGTATGCCTCAGGAGGGGGTATGCTCGTCGTCTCGGCGGGGGTCTTACTTCTGACTCTATTTGTAGTATTGGAGTTGACGCGCGGGTTGAATCGAGGGGCTCTTCGGGCTGTTTAGTATAGTGATGCAATAGCAGCAATGGCAAGGGTTAGAAGGAGCAGCGTGAGGTAGGTTTTAATTGTACCCCGCTGAGCATTACTTGTTGAAGTAATTAGGGGCATGCTGTTCGTTACCACTGATTTTGGGCCAACTTTCTCTAGCCAGGTCTGGTCGACCATTTGGGCGGCAATAGCTTGGCCTAGGGCGAGGGTCAGTTTAGGCGTTGCGCGGTGAATAATCGTTGGGAAGAAGCCGAGCATATTTGAGAAAAGGAACGAGGTGCGGTAGGGGGTCGGTTTGAACTGTTTGCTTGCAAGGGATGCGAGCTCCAGAGCTGTCAGCAGGCCTAGAATTGTAACTGCAAGTGCCGCCAGTTTTAGAAGAGGTGGTATGGATATTACAGGTGTTTTTAAGGGGGTGATGTTCGAGGTAATAAGTAGGCCGGCTACGATACTGCCCCAAGCAAGGCGTTTGATGGGGTTAATAACCGCAGGGTTATTTTCGTTAATAGGTGATAAGGAGTTAAAGCGGGGATGGCCTATGCTTACAAAGAAGACAACACGAAGACTGTAGACAGCGGTGAAGGAGGTGGCTAAGAGAGTCAAGGTTAAGGCCCAGGCGTTAAGGTGAGAGGTGTTTAGGGCTTCGATAATGGCGTCTTTAGAGAAGAAGCCTGCCAGGAAGGGGGTTCCCGTAAGAGCGAGGCTGCCTAGTGTAAGGCAGGAGGATGTAAAGGGGGTTAGGTGGTGTATACCTCCCATTTTCCGGATATCCTGCTCATCGTTGAGGCTGTGGATGATTGAGCCGGAGCATAGGAATAGCATGGCCTTGAAAAAGGCATGCGTGCAGATGTGAAGGAAGGCTAGCTGGGGCTGGTTAAGGCCGATTGTGACCATCATCAGGCCGAGCTGACTGGATGTAGAAAATGCAACAATTTTCTTAATGTCGTTCTGGGTCAGTGCACAAGTGGCTGTAAAGAGGGTTGTAAGGGCCCCGAGGCAGAGGCAGAGCGTAAGAGCGGCCTGGTTATGTTCGAGTAGCGGGCTAACTCGTACTAGTAAGAAGATGCCGGCTACAACCATAGTACTTGAATGCAATAGGGCTGACACTGGGGTGGGGCCTTCTATAGCGGAGGGTAGTCATGGGTGGAGCCCAAACTGGGCCGACTTGCCGGTAGCGGCCACAATAAGACCTATGAGGGGGAGGGTGAGGTCATAGTCTTTGCTTATGTTAAGGACTTGCTGCATCTCTCAGGAGTTTAGGTTTGTTGCTATTCAGGCTATGGCTAGGATCAGTCCGATGTCTCCGACTCGATTATAAACGACGGCTTGTAGTGCTGCTGTATTAGCGTCGGCCCGTCCATATCATCATCCGATGAGGAGGAAAGACATGATTCCGACCCCCTCTCAGCCAATGAAGAGCTGGAACATGTTGTTAGCTGTTACCAGGATGATCATGGCAACCAAGAAAACTAGGAGATACTTAAAGAAACGGTTCATGTAAGGGTCTGCATGTATATATCAGGAGGCAAATTCTAGAATAGACCAGGTTACGTAAAGGGCAATAGGAATAAAAATGACTGAGTAGAAGTCAAACTTAAGGCTGATGCTAATGTCAAAAGCAAGGGTATTTATTCAGGTTCAGCTGGTGACGATGGATTCAGCCCCCTCGTTAAGGAAGAGGAAAAGTGGTAGCAGACTAACCAGGAATGCCCATTTAACTGCTGTTTTAACTTGAAGGGAGGCCCAGTCAGGGGTTTGAGGTGCAGGAGAGAGGGTTGTCAAGACTGGGTAAATTAAGAGGGAAAAAATTAAAATTAGGCTGGATGTCATGATCAGTGTACTAGTATGCATAGCTGCTACTTGGATTTGCACCAAGAGTTTTTGGTTCCTAAGACCAACGGATGAGCTGTTATCCTTTAGAAGCTTCGAGTGAGCCTTGGAGTTCAACCAAGGGGACGAGGATTAGCAGTCTTCGGTGCCGGCCGGCCTCTCTCGGTGGGCAAGAGGATTTTAACCTCCGTTTTTAGAATCACAATCTAACGTCTTGAATTAAACTATGCCTACATCCGGTCCAGCCTCAGATTAATTCTGGTTTAAGGATGAGGAGAATAAGGGGGATGATATGGAGGGCTATCAGAAGATGTTCACGGGTGTGCGAGGGGTCTAGGGCGAGAATGTGGGCGGGAAGGGGCCCTCGTTGTGTTATTAAGAACATGTACAGGGAGTAGCCGGCGGTGATGAGGGTTCCAGCTCCGGTGAGGACGAGTGTTCAGTTTGATCAGTTGAAAAGGGAGGTAATAATTATTAATTCCCCCATTAGGTTAGGGAGCGGAGGAAGTGCTAGATTTGCGAGAGTTGCAATAAACCATCAGGTGGTTATTAGTGGGAGGACCATTTGTAGTCCTCGGGCTAGTAGCATCGTCCGGCTGTGTGTTCGTTCGTAGTTGGTATTTGCCAGGCAAAAGAGTGCTGAGGACGTAAGGCCGTGTGCAATTATTAGAATTAAGGCACCTGTGAGCCCCCAGGGGGTTTGGATTAGAATACCTCCTGCGACGAGGCCTATGTGGCTGACTGATGAGTAAGCGATAAGGGACTTAAGGTCTGTTTGTCGGAGGCAAATGGACCCCGTTATTACGACCCCTCAGAGTGCAAAGATAATGAAGGGGTAGCTGAGTTCTTTAGTAAGGGGTTCTAGTATAACCATCATGCGCATTATTCCATAGCCGCCTAGTTTCAATAGTACTGCAGCCAGTACCATTGAGCCTGCAACAGGGGCTTCAACGTGGGCTTTTGGAAGTCAAAGATGAATGCCGTAAAGTGGTATTTTAACTAGGAATGCTAGGAGGCAGGCGGCTCATCATAGTTTGTCCGCGTAAGTGGTGAAGCTTATTGTGTTGGAGTAGTGCAGGGTTAGTAAGGAGAGGGTCCCCGTGTGCTTTTGAAGGGCCAGGAGGGCTACCAGAAGGGGCAGAGAGCCGGCCAGGGTGTAGAATAAGAAGTATGTGCCTGCGTTCAGGCGTTCTGCTTGGTTGCCCCACCGTGTGATGAGGATCAGGGTTGGGATTAGGGTGGCTTCAAACATAACGTAAAACATGATGAGCTCGGTGGCACCAAAAGCCATAATTAGGAAAGCTTGCAGGGAAGTGAGAAGGTTAATATAAACTCGCTGGCGGTTTAGTGGTTCTGCAGCGGTGTGGTTCTGGCTGGCAATAATCATTAGTGGGAGTAGCCAGCATGTCAGTACGAGCAGGGGGGTCGACAAGGGGTCTGTTGCTATGTACGGGCTGAGCTCTGATCAGCCGGTTTCGGACATGTTTTTTAGTCAGGACAGGCTGGCAAGGGCAATAATCAGGCTGTGTGTCAGTATGGTGGGTCATAATCACTTGGCAGGTGTGAGCCAGGCTGTGGGGAGGAGTATAAGTGTGGGGATTAAAATTTTTAGCATTGTAGTAGGTTTAGGCTTTGAAGGCGGTCGGTGCCGTGTGTTCGGGCGGTGGCTACTAGCAGGGCTAGGCCCGCGCTGGCCTCACAGGCTGAGAAGGCCAAGAGGAGCATAGGTGCTGTTGAGAAAGTGGCTGAATCTAGTTGAAGGGATCAGAGGGAAAATGCAATGTACAGGGAAAGCATTATCCCCTCTAAGCACAGAAGGGCTGATAGAAGGTGTGCTCGGTTAAATGCAAGACCTGCTAGCCCCAGGATGAAGGTGCAAGAGAAGGCAAATTGGGTGGGGGTCATGAGGCGATTGTGGACTTTAACCACAAGTTTTTGAGCCGAAATCAAATGTTTTTATTAGACTAAACGCCTATTCAGCTCACTCCAGCCCGCCTTGGAGTCACTCGTAAATAAGACCAAGCGTGAGGATTATTAGTACGGCGGTTGCTCAGAGGAAGGTTGTCAGGGGGTTGGAGAGTTGGTCTCCCCATGGAAGGGGCAGTAAGAGGGCAATTTCCAGGTCAAAGAGAAGGAAAAGAATGGCCACCAGGAAGAATCGTATAGAGAATGGCAGTCGGGCAGAGCCAACTGGGTCAAAACCGCATTCATAGGGAGATAGTTTCTCGGGGTCGGGGTTCATTAGAGGCAATCAAAAAGAGACTACAGCCAGGACCGTTGAGAGGAGGGCAGCAATGGTTACAACTGTTATTAAAAGATTCATTATCTTTCCTTGGATTTTCACCAAGACCTGGTGATTGGAAGTCACGAATACTGGTATTGTACTAGAAAGATTAAGATCCTCATCAGTAGATAGACACGTAGAGGAAAAGTCATACGACGTCTACAAAATGTCAGTATCAGGCGGCTGCTTCGAAGCCGAAGTGGTGCTCGGATGTGAAATGGAAGAGGACTTGGCGGAGCAGGCAAATGGCTAGGAATGTAGAGCCAATGATTACATGCAGTCCGTGGAATCCCGTGGCTACAAAGAAGGTTGATCCGTACACGCCATCTGCAATGGTGAAGGGCGCTTCATAATATTCCAAGCCTTGAAGGAACGTGAAGTAGAAACCTAGCAGGATTGTGAGAGTAAGGGATTGAATAGCCTGTTTTCGTTCACCCTCTATAATGCTGTGATGGGCCCAGGTAACAGTGACACCAGAGGCAAGCAGTACTGCCGTATTTAGGAGCGGGACCTCAAAGGGGTCAAGAGCGGTGATGCCCGTAGGAGGTCAGCATCCGCCTAGTTCAGGGGTGGGTGCCAGGCTCGCGTGATAGAAGGCTCAGAAGAACCCAAGGAAGAAGAAGACTTCAGAGGTGATGAATAGGATCATGCCATAGCGGAGGCCTTTTTGTACGGGGGGCGTATGGTGGCCCTGGAATGTGCCTTCTCGGACAATATCCCGTCATCATTGGTACATAGTTAAAAGGAGCAGGGCTGTACCCATGACCATGAGGGTTGTGGTGTGGAAGTGGAATCAAACGGCCAGGCCGGATGTTATTAAGAGGGCGGCGACGGCGCCTGTTAGTGGTCAGGGGCTTGGGTCTACTATATGGTATGCGTGTGCTTGGTGGGCCATTAGATATTTTCCTGAAGATAAAGGCTTAATAGCAGTACGAATACATACGCCTGGATCATGGCAACAGCTACTTCTAGTAGTGTAAGTAAAAACAGGACAGTGGCGGTCAGGAGGGCCACAAGGGGCATAATTGTTGTGAGAACAAAGGCGGCTGTTGAGATAAGTTGAATGAGCAGGTGGCCTGCAGTTAAATTTGCGGTTAGCCGCACGCCTAGTGCGACAGGTCGAATGAAGAGGCTAATAGTTTCGATAATAATTAGAACAGGGATAAGGGCCGTGGGGGTGCCTTCAGGCAGAAGGTGTCCTAAAGACTCCGTTGGTTGATTACGCATACCAATAATGACGGTGGCGAGCCAGAGTGGGACGGCCAGACCTAAGTTCAGTGACAGCTGGGTTGTAGGGGTAAAGGTGTAGGGTAATAGACCCAGCATGTTTAAAGATATTAAAAGTAGTATTAGGGCCGTGAAAAGAACTGCTCACTTGTGCCCCCCTGCTTTAAGGGGTATAAGAAGTTGATAGTTGAAGCGGCTAATGAACCAGGATTGGAGTGTGAGTTGACGGTTGTTTACTCACCGAGTGTCAGGGGTAATAACAAGGAGTCAGGGAACGAGCATAGCCACCACGATGAGCGGGATGCCTATATAAACAGGTGTTATAAACTGTTCAAAAAATCCTACGGGCATGATCAGTCTCAGGGGTCTGTTTTAGGTGTTTCGGCACTCTGGGCGGTAGGGTCGTTTGGGAGTGTGTGTGCTAGTACTTTGGGTGGAACGATAGTTAAAAGAATCGTTCAAGTCAGTACAAAAATAGGTAGTCAAGGTGTGGGGTTAAGCTGTGGCATGCTCGCTAGGGGTGGTTGGGAGTCACCAATCTTTAGCTTAAAAGGCTAACGCTAGGCCCGGTTTAGCTTCATAGCGAAGCGTCCTCAAGTATAACAGATGATCAGCTCTCGAAGTGCTCAAGGGGGACTGCCTCAACAACGATAGGCATGAAGCTGTGGTTGGCTCCGCAGATTTCAGAGCATTGACCGTAGAAGACACCAGGACGAGAAGCAATAAAGGCTGTTTGGTTTAGTCGCCCTGGGACTGCGTCCATTTTAACCCCAAGGGAAGGAACTGCTCACGAGTGAAGTACGTCTTCTGCTGTTACTAATACTCGAATAGGGGATTCAACAGGGACTACTATTCGATGATCGGCTTCAAGTAAACGGAACTGGCCCGGTGTGAGGTCCTGGGTTGGCACCATATAAGAATCAAAGCCCAGGTCTTCATAGTCTGTATACTCGTAGCTTCAGTACCACTGATGGCCGACGGCCTTAATTGTTAGGTGTGGGCTGCTAATTTCATCCATTAGGTAAAGAATGCGTAGTGAGGGAAGAGCAATTATAATTAAAATAACTGCTGGGAGAACAGTTCAGATGATCTCAATCTCTTGGGAGTCCAGTAGGAATTTATTTGTAAGCTTAGTTGTTACTATTGCCACAATAATGTAAAGTACGAAAGTGCTAATTAAAAACACGATCATCAGGGCGTGGTCGTGGAAATGAAGAAGTTCTTCTATTACAGGGGAAGCTGCATCTTGGAAACCTAATTGTGAGGGGTGTGCCATTGGTTGCAAGACGCGCGGGACTCAAACCCACAATTCTGCCTCGACAAGGCAGCGTAATGATCAGTTTTACTAGTGTCTTATAAGAAAGTGGCAGAGCGGTGATGCGGATGGCTTGAAACTATCCTATGGGGGTTCGACTCCTTCCTTTCTCGTAGATTGATCGAGTGGTTCTTATTAACGTGACTGAACTTGAACGAATGCGGGCTCCTCAAATGTGTGGTAAGGTGGGGGGCACCCATGCAGTCATTCTACGTTGGTTAGTGTGAGTTCTACGGCTTGGACTTCTCGCTTGGCAGCGAATGCTTCTCAGATAATGAATAGGAACATGATAACTGCTACCAGAGATACTAGAGATCCAATTGAGGATACTGTATTTCATAGGGTGTAGGCGTCTGGGTAGTCTGAATAACGTCGTGGCATACCAGCTAGGCCGAGGAAATGTTGGGGGAAGAATGTTAGGTTAACGCCGAAGAACATTACTCCAAAATGGATTTTTGTTCATGTGCTATGCAGTGTGTAGCCTGTAAATAGGGGGAACCAGTGTACGAAGCCTGCCACGATTGCAAATACAGCCCCCATCGAGAGGACATAGTGGAAGTGGGCTACTACATAGTATGTATCATGGAGAACAATATCCAGAGAGGAGTTGGCTAGTACAATACCAGTCAGGCCTCCTACTGTGAATAGGAAAATGAAGCCAAGCGCTCACAGAAGGGGCGTCTCTCATTTAATTGACCCTCCATGGAGAGTAGCTAGTCAGCTGAAGACTTTTACACCAGTGGGGATGGCAATAATTATTGTTGCGGATGTAAAATAGGCTCGAGTGTCAACATCCATGCCTACTGTGAACATGTGGTGGGCTCATACAATGAAGCCTAGTAGTCCGATGGCCATCATGGCTCAGACCATACCCATGTAACCGAATGGTTCTTTTTTGCCTGCATAATAGGCAACAATATGAGAGATCATACCAAATCCTGGTAAAATAAGGATGTAAACCTCAGGATGTCCGAAGAACCAGAACAGGTGTTGATATAGGATGGGGTCTCCTCCACCGGCAGGGTCGAAGAAGGTTGTATTTAGGTTTCGGTCTGTGAGAAGCATTGTAATGCCAGCAGCAAGAACGGGGAGGGACAGAAGGAGGAGGACAGCCGTAATAAGAACGGCCCACACAAACAGAGGAGTCTGGTATTGTGAAATTGCTGGAGGCTTCATATTAATAATTGTGGTAATAAAATTAATAGCTCCAAGAATGGAAGAAATACCTGCCAGATGGAGGGAGAAGATGGTTAGGTCGACGGAGGCCCCAGCGTGTGCGAGGTTGCCTGCTAAAGGGGGGTAGACCGTTCAGCCAGTACCTGCACCAGCTTCGACGCCTGAAGAGGCGAGCAGGAGAAGGAATGAGGGGGGAAGAAGTCAGAAGCTCATGTTGTTCATTCGGGGGAAAGCCATGTCAGGGGCTCCAATCATTAGTGGGATTAGTCAGTTGCCGAACCCTCCAATCATAATTGGCATTACCATAAAGAAAATTATTACAAAGGCATGGGCTGTAACGATTACGTTGTAAATCTGGTCGTCTCCCAGGAGAGCGCCAGGCTGGCTTAGTTCGGCACGAATGAGGAGGCTTAAAGCAGTTCCTACTATACCGGCTCAGGCACCAAAAACTAGGTAGAGGGTGCCAATATCTTTGTGGTTGGTTGAAAAGAATCATCGTGTGATTGCCACAGGTGAGATGGCTGAGTTTTAAGCGGTGGATTGTAGCCCCACATACAGGGGTTCGATTCCCCTTCTTACCAAGCCCCGAGGTGTTTTACATATTAGATTGCAAATCTTAAGAAGCAGGTTAGACGCCTGCCGGGGCTTCCCCCGCCCTTTCCCCAAGGGAGGCGGGGGAAGGTAGATGAATGCTCGCTGGTTTGAGCGCTTAGCTGTTAACTAAGAGTTTGTAGGATCGAGGCCTTCTCATCTAGGAAGGCTATAGCTTAATTAAAGTGCCTGCCTTGCACGCAGGTGATGTGGGATAGTGTCCCGCTAGTCTTACAGGGGCTGAGGGATTTTAACCCTTACTTAAAGCTTTGAAGGCTTTTGGTCTAACGTTAACCTAAGCTCCTTATTGTAGTAGGAGGGTGATCACGGATGGCATGAGAGGCAGAAGCATCAGCGCCATCGCCGCGAATAGGGGTGTGGGGGCGAAATGTTGAGGGGGGCCGAGTCGCCATAGGGCGGTGGCTGTAAGGTTATTTGATCCTGCTGTAAGGGTTATAGTATAAGATAGACGAAGGTAGAAGTAGAGGCTTAAGAGGGCTGAGAGTGCTGTGAGAGTTGCCAAGAGCGCGAGGTCCTTCACCATTAGTTCCGTTAAGATTAGTCATTTAGATATAAAGCCGGTAAGAGGGGGAAGGCCTCCTAGGGAGAGGAGAATTAGGGGGGCGAGGGCTGTCACGGCGGGGGATTTCGCTCAGGCGATGTTAAGCTGATTAATCGTGGTGGTCTTGTTCATTTCAAAAATGAGGAAAGCTGCAGTTGTTATAATAATGTAAATAATTAGGGCAAGTAGCATGATGGTGGGGGAAAATTGGAGTACAATAACCATTCAGCCTAAGTGTGCAATTGAAGAGTAGGCAAGGATCTTACGAATTTGGACCTGGTTTAGGCCTGCTCAGCCGCCGAGGAAAGTTGACATGACTCCAAGGACGATTAGTAGTTTAGAGTCTGAAGGTGCAATTTGGGCAAGAAGGGCGAGGGGTGCCAGTTTTTGCCAGGTCGAAAGAACAAGCCCAACAGAGAGGTCTAGACCTTGAATTACTTCTGGTAGTCAGGTGTGTAGAGGCGCGAGTCCAAGCTTCAGGGCCAGGGCAAGAATAGCCATGGTGCTGGGGAGTGCGTGGCCCGCTTGTGTCACTTGTCACTCTCCAGTTAGTCAGGCATTTGAGCAGGTGGCAAAGAGGAGAAGGGATGCTGCGGTTGCTTGAATTAGGAAATATTTTGTGGTAGCTTCGGTGGCCCGAGGGTGATGGTGCCGAGCTATAAGTGGTAGAATGGCTAAGGTGTTGATTTCAAGGCCCATTCAAGCTACGAGCCAATGTGAGCTGGCGAAGGCAATGGTTGTGCCTAGGCCCAGCGTGAGTAATAAAACGGTGGTTAACATTGCAGGCACATAGTAAAGGTGGGAGTTCAACCCACGTATTTGGGGTATGGGCCCAAGAGCTTAACGTTAGCTTACCTTACTAGGAAGTGGTGTAGAGGAAGCACTAAGAGTTTTGATCTCTTTAGGTGGGGTTCGAATCCCCTCTTTCTAAAGGAGCCGGGGGGACTCTAACCCCCATGGTTCACTCTATCAAAGTGACCCCTGAGCTTCGGGCACGTCTCCGAACCTAGAGCTGAGGGGGCAGTCCCGCAAAAGCGATTGGTAGCGCCAGGTGTCAGATAACCAGCGCTAAGGTCAGGGGAAGGAAGTTTTTCCAGATTAAATGCATGAGCTGATCGTAGCGAAAGCGAGGGTACGAGGCGCGTACCCATAGGAAGACTACGGATAGAAGGGCTGCCTTAGTTATGAGGTTGATGGTGGTAAGCTCTGGGAAGGCGGGGACGTGAGAAGCCCCTAAGAAAAGGGTGGCGGAGAGTGTGTTTATAAGCAGAATATTGGCGTATTCGGCTAGGAAAAATAGGGCGAAAGGGCCCCCAGCGTATTCTACATTGAATCCTGAAACAAGCTCCGATTCGCCCTCAGTGAGGTCGAAAGGGGCCCGGTTTGTCTCCGCCAGCGTGGAGATGTATCATATTGCAGCGAGTGGTCAGGCGGGCACGATTAGCCAGACGCTCTCTTGTACAACACTAAATATCTGTAGGGTAAAACCACCGGTAAAGATAATGATGCATAGAAGAATTAGTCCCAGGCTGACCTCATAGGAGATGGTTTGGGCGACCGCACGTAAGGCCCCGATTAGTGCGTATTTCGAGTTTGAGGCTCAACCCGAACCAAGAATAGAATACACCGCTAGGCTTGACAGAGCAAGAATGAAGAGGATACCTAGGTTTAGGTCAATAACAGGGTAGGGCATGGGTATAGGGGCTCATAGGGTAAGGGCAAGGGTAAGAGCCAGCATAGGTGCTAGAAGGAAAAGGACAGGGGATGAGGTAGAGGGGCGGACGGGTTCTTTAATGAAGAGTTTAATACCGTCAGCAATAGGCTGGAGTAGTCCATAGGGTCCTACTACATTAGGGCCTTTACGCAGCTGTATATAACCGAGGACCTTCCGTTCTAGTAAGGTCAGGAAGGCTACTGCCAAGAGGACGGGGATGATATATGCTAAAGGGGTGACAACGTGGTTTAACAGCAATATAATCATAGTTAAGGAGAGGACTTGAACCTCTGTGGAAAGGGCTTAGACCTTTCGCAGTCGCCGGGCTCTGCCACCATAACCAAGCCGTTTTCTCCGGCTAAACAACGGGCGCCCTATTACTCATTTTAGTTGTCTACAGTGAATCAGGGAGAGGCTTGTTTAAAGCATTGGCCTCCTCTTTTCGGTCCTTTCGTACTAGAAAAGGTCGCTTCATAGATAGAAACTGACCTGGATTACTCCGGTCTGAACTCAGATCACGTAGGACTTTAATCGTTGAACAAACGAACCCTTAATAGCGGCTGCACCATCAGGATGTCCTGATCCAACATCGAGGTCGTAAACCCTCTTATCGATGGGGGCTCTCAAAGGGGATTGCGCTGTTATCCCTGGGGTAACTCGGTCCGTTGATCGGCGTCAGCCGGATCTTATAGGTCAGAAGTTCTGTTAGTTAGAACTGTGGTTCTTGCTTCTAGGAGAAGTCCTCCCGGTCCGCATGGGGGTTATTTTTTCCCCCACGGTCGCCCCAACCAAAAACATGCGGGCAGGGGTCATCTTGTTTTAGCCTTTGTCTAGGGGTTATTAACATGGTCTGCCTTAGTGTCTAAAGCTCCACAGGGTCTTCTCGTCTTATGTCTTTATCCCCGCTTCTGCACGGGGAGATCAATTTCATTGACCTGAAAAAGGAGACAGTTAAGCCCTCGTTATGCCATTCATACAGGTCTCCATTTAAAAGACAAGTGATTGCGCTACCTTCGCACGGTCAAAATACCGCGGCCGTTAAACATATAGTCACAGGGCAGGCGGGACCTCTTATACTTTGATTTTGCAAGAGGCGATGTTTTTGGTAAACAGGCGAGGCTTTAATTATGTTTGCCGAGTTCCTTCTTTTTCTTTTAGTCTTTCCTTGGAGGCACACCAGTGTGGGGTTAACGGTTTATTGCGGTTGGGTACTTTTCTTGTTATCTATTTGTGGCCCATTACCCTCTTCTTTTGGGGCCGTTAAGACTCGGTGCGGGTTCGTTCCGATTTACACTCGTGCAAGGAGAGAGGCTTGGCTCTCTTATTACTCATATTAGCATAGTCACTTCCATATTGGTATGGATAGGTCCGGTAAGATTAGGGGGCTGAGATAAGATTATCCGAATAATAGGTGTACTTTATGTCTGAGGTTTAACGCTTTCTAATAGGGTGGCTGCTTTCAAGCCCACCAGAACATAAGACCTTGTACTAATTATGATCTTTACCCTCCTGGGAAGGTTGTGTCCTATGTCAAAGGGGCTGTACCCCCTTTGACTAACTCCCGCGGTATTCTTCAGCTATCAGTGGAAGTAGTCAGCATTGAAAGGAGAAGCCGTGGGGCTGAACTGCTATTCATTTCCCGGGCAACCAGCTATAACCAAGTTCGGTAGGCTTATCACTGCTACTCGGAGCTCATCCCACTCTTTTGCGACAGAGACGGGTTCGCCCTATTGTCAGGCTGTCTCGGAGTAGCTCACTTGGTTTCGGGGTTTCAAACTAAAGTTCCCTTCGCTTGATTTATACTAGCTAAATCATGATGCAAAAGGTACAAGTCTTAATCTCTGCTTTGCTGGGCTTAAACTGATTTATTTCACTTCTCTTTCAGCTTTCCCTTGCGGTACTTTCTCTATCGCTCCTGTGCCCTTTTCTGTCGCCCATACTAGGGGGGTAAAATGGTTTGTTTATCAGGTGTTAAGTATTTTAGGGGTTATTTAAGTGGTGTGTTGCTTTTATTTCTAACGGGCTAGCTGTAAGGCCTCAGGGTAATCCGATTTGCACGGATGGCTTCTCAGTGTAAGGGAGATGCTTTACTATCTTAGCTATACCCTGAAGGTTTGTCCAAGTGCACCTTCCGGTACACTTACCGTGTTACGACTTGCCTCCCCTCTACGGCGTCAAGGTGTTAATTACTTGTCAGAGACTGATTCGGGGAGAGTGACGGGCGATGTGTGCACACTTCAGAGCCAAGTTCAGAGGGGCACTCTACTCCCCCCTTACTGCTAAATCCACCTTCAGGCACAGCTTTCACTGTGCCGTTCGTAGTTCACTGAGGCAGCGAATGTAGCCCATTGCTTCCCCTTCCACATGCTACACCTCGACCTGTCATTAGAGGCAGTACCAGACTAGCCCACTATAGATCCTTCACAGGATGGGCTGGCGACGGCGGTATATAGGCAGATAAACGGAAGGGTGAGGTTGAACGGGGATTATCGGTTATAGAAACAGGCTCCTCTAGGTGGGTCTAAAGCACCGCCAAGTCCTTTGGGTTTTAAGCTAGCGCTCGTAGTACCCAGGCGGATAATGCGTGTAAGATCATATCAGTGTTTATGGCCAGGCATAGTGGGGTATCTAATCCCAGTTTGTTCCCTGGCTTTCGTGGGTTCAGGAGCGGTAAAGCCACTTTCGTGGTGGGGCTTCCAATCTTCGAGAGCTTATAACAACATTGAAGACGTTCGGCTTTACTATATGATGTTCCCTAACCACCCTTTACGCCGTTATCTATCAACTTGGGCCCCTCGTATAACCGCGGTGGCTGGCACGAGTTTTACCGGCCCTCTTAGCTTTAACTAAGTCAAGCTTTCGCTCATAGCTTAATGTTTGTCACTGCTGAGTTCCCTTGGGGGTGTGGCAAAGCAAGGTGTCGTGGGCTACAAAAGTGTGCCTGATACCAGCTCCTTATTTTCGTGGTGGAAAACGGGGGTGGGCATTCTCACAGGGGTGCAGATACTTGCATGTGTAAATCCAGCTAGAGCTGATAGTAAAGTCAGGACCAAGCCTTTGTGCCCGCGGAACTTTTTAGGGTCCTTCTTAACATCTTCAGAGTTACGCTTTATGTAAGCTACGCTAGC